TTGCTTTAGCCAATGATCCAATCAGAGGAATAATTGGGACTACGGTCTCGAATTTCTTAATAGCAGTATCTATTCGAAACGAATTCTCTAGCATTTGACTCCTTATCACCGAAGAGTTTAGTCGTACACTTGAAAGATAGCCCAGAAAATAGAAGGGATGATTATATAATTGCTTTATATGGATCCTGGCCGGTTGAGACCACAAGTCAAAATGACATTGCCAAAAGTTGACAAGGTGAGATTTCCATTTCTTTATCAGAAGATGAGCCCCCCTTGAAGCCAGAATCGATTTTCCTTGATATCTGACATAATGCATAAAAGGGTCTTTGAACAACCATAGGGTTTTCTGAAAATCGTTACAAAGCACTACTACAAGATATTCTATTTTTGCATAGAAATGTGTTCGCTCAAGAAAGGATCCAAAAGATTTTGATCGTAAATGAAAGGGTTGTTTACGGAGAAAAATGAATATGAATTCACATTCATATACATGAGAATTAGAGAGGAACAAGAAGAATCTTTGATTCTCTTTTGAAAAAAGGGAAATGGAATTTTTTGAAGTAATGAGACTATTTGAATTCCAATACTCGTAGAGAGAGAGTCGCAATAAATGCAACGAAGGAGTATCTTGTATCCAAGAGTGAAGGGTTTGAACCAAGATTTCCAGATGGATGGGGTGGGGTATTAGTATATCTGACACATGATTTAAATGTGATAACTTGTCCTCGAAAAAGGGAAATATTGAATGAATAGATCGTAAATTATGAGATTTTGCTATTTCTTTTTCTTTTAGGGAAGATACCAATCGCAGCGAGAATGGAATTTCCACAACGACTGCAAAACCCTCCGATATCATTTGAGAATCAAAATGATTGTTGTGCCCAACGAATCGATTTTGATTAGAATCATTAACCGAAATAATCAAACGATTCTGTTGATGCATTCGAGTAATTAAACGTTTCACAATTAGTGAACTGGATTTATTGTCATGATCTAAATTTTCCACCGGTTCATAAAGAATCGATCCATTTAAAGCATGACCATGAGCAAGCGCGTAGATATATTCCTGAAATAGAAACGGATATAGGAAGTATTGTTGCCGAAATCCATCCATTTCTAAATATCCTTGTAGTTCCTCCATTTCCATTTGAAATTACACTTGAACCAAATGGGGGATTTCTTGAGTTATCAAATAATACATAGTACGATACGGTCAGAACAAGGTATATAGTAAGAAAAGAATAGATACCCCGGAGCCAGAAAGGACAATCAACGGATCCTATTTCCATCCAATTTATTTATGTTCGTTATAGTTACAAGAGATGGTTAGAAATCCTTTATTTTTACAACCCGATCACTCTTTTGACTTTGGAATAATGAATTTTGATCAGTATACCGTTTCTTCTACACATTCGTCTCCACTACATAATAGAGAACATAATAGAGAATAGTTAGGATTCATAAAAAAAAAGGAATTGATGATCCACTCACAAGAGAACCCTTTCCCACATCAGGCACTAATATATTTTTAACGTCTAATTAGATCGGGTAATCATTCGAATTAAGAACAAACAGAAGCTCGTTGCTTTTGGTTTCCCTATAATTGGAGCTATAGGGCTCTATCCATTTATTCACTCGACCCAACTTGAATTGATTTGACCCCTTTCCAAGAAAAGAATCAAAACAAGATTTTGTATCGATCCGTTAAGGATGAAGTATTCTAAGAGTTCTCCATTGATACGACATGCTGTTTTTTCCTTTCATTCCCTTTCAGGATCAGTCGTGGTCTTACAAACTCTACCAATGGTATGGACGAATCCGTTGCTTCATCAAAATGTGTAAAAGACCATAGCCGCACTTAAAAGCCGAGTACTCTACCGTTGAGTTAGCAACCCATATAAATAGGGTGTGTAGATACGATCGGAATAAAAAATAAATAAAGAGATTCGATTGCCCGACCTCGTCAAAACATTGAACTAGCAACAGATCAAAAAGAAAGATTTGATGATCAATTGTGAACATAAAAATGAACAGAGATCAGATGAAAATACAACAGATTCTGGGATAAATTATAGAGAAAATCTAAATAGATGTAAAAATTTATAGACTACCCATACTCTATTTTTTTTTTTTTTTCATTATATTAACTAAGATACTTCTTGTGTCACAACGAAATTGACGAACCCATCGTTTGAGTGAAATAAAGAAACAAACTTATGAAATGTGGATAAATAGATCTATTTATCCACGATCGAATTATATTTGTTCGATACACCATTGTCAATATGAATTGAATGTTGAGAAAACCAATTCAATAAATAAAACAAGGACTTGTGTTGGAGTGACACTACAACATAGATAAGGGATGAAGTATGAGTGGGGAAATAAATAAGGAATTCCGGTAGGAAAAAAATGTCGGGTTTATTCAATATTTATTCAATAGAGGTACAATAAGCAAGATTGACCTTTTGTTTGTTGGTGGAGTCCCAACGAAAACCATCTGATTGATGGTAATCCCATAATTTCCCAGTTATTTCATCTATTCACTCAATCTTTTTTCTATCTGTCTCATATCAAGAGAAGATATTTTTTTTTTATAGTTCTATGATACGGGGTCATGTGAGAGCAACAATGAATAGAGAATAGAGAAAAAAAATAAGGAATGGTGGAGAAACAATTAGACAAAGCTAGATACTGGGCCCCCCCCCCTTTTTTTTTATTTCATTAATTTCATTTGATTAATTCGAAATTCCTTAAATACCTCCGCCTTCTTTGAAATATCATGAACAGTTCCTGTAGGTTGAGCGCCTTTTTCAAGGAAATATAGAATAGCGGAAACATTTGAATAAGTTTGGTTCTTTATCGGATCGTAAAAACCCACTTTACGAAGATCTCTTCCCTCTCTTCGGGATCGAACATCAATTGCAACGATTCGATAGATGACTCATTGGGATAGACATAAATGAACAACCCCCCCTAGAAACGTATAAGAGGTTTTCTCCTCGTACGGCTCGAAAAGAATGATTCGAATTTATGTATTGTAGTGGCAAATAGATCCACAAAATCATCAATTAGACTATGATTTGAGTCATTTTTTTTTGTTCTTCCTTCCTGAAAAAAAAAAGAAATCTCATTCGTACTCATAACTCAAGTTGGGTAATTCTCAAAGAGCTCGAAGGGAAATCCTTAAACATTTATTGAGCCGTCTCTAACCTCTTTTGTTTGTCTCGCCTAGAATCGATTTTATTTCTTCCCCATTCTGATCTAGTTGTTGAGACAATTGAAAACGGTGTTTCCTTGTTCCGGTATCCTTTATTTTATCTTTGCTTTGAATCCTTGGGTTTAGACATTACTTCGGTGATCCTTAATTGTTTCAAAAGGGTAGCAACATACCTTTTGTTATTTCGTTCTATGGAAACGATTGATTCCCCTGTGATACACTTTTGATCGGAATTGGTAAAACTATTTCGACAAATTCATTTTACTTTTTTTTTTTTTACTTGTTCGAACTTGATCCTTTCAATTTCTATACCGAAGATATACTTACGAAGTTGTTCCAACTTATTGATTGGCATTAACCCTAGATCCTTCTCTCTGCTAAATGAACCAATTCTTTATGCTCGAGCTCCATCATGTGCTATATTATAATTATATTATTTTATTACAACCCCAAAATTGGGGTCCTAGTGGAATAGAACAAACTATGTCGAGCCGAGAGCATCTTCTTTGATATATAAAATGGTGGGTACAAGAATCCACAGCCGATAATGTCCTTCAAGTCGCACGTTGCTTTCTACCACATCGTTTCAAACGAAGTTTTACCATAACATTCCTCTAATTTTAGACCGGTATGGAATTGATTCAATATGGAATCATGAATAGTCATTGGCTCAATCGGTATATAGTATATGAAGTCCTCCATACTTTCATTTTCATAGATGGATCTGGAGAAGTCTCAGCAAGAATATAATTTAACCCCATAAATGAAACACATTTATAAAAAACACGAAGAAATGCGTTGCTTAACACTTCTTTACATCTTCAACAGATTGTTAGGGATGATGAATCATGAAAGATCCAATTCTTTCTCAAACAACTAAAACTAAAGAAGGGTCTTTAATTAGATTACCGATACCGGAACAGAATGAGTCATTAACCAAATAAGCTATTCCAATGACCGGGAAAGATCGCAAGTGACTCGATAGGATAGATTCACCAATGTCACACTTCTTCGAGTAGAAAGAATTTATAAGGAATCATAAAAAACAATTTCAAGAATTTCCTACTTCGACATCATTACTGGAAATAAGTTTTCCGGTAAAGACTGAATTGAATCTCTAAATCCATCAACAAGTCGGTACAACGAGGATCTAAAAATGTTTAGCAGATATCTGATTAATTAAATCAGACGCGAATTTGATCATCATAAGAGACCTCTATGTTTCCTTTCCGATTGAATCATCAATAATTTAAACCAGATAAATGGGTCATGAAACAAACCCAATTGTTTTGTTTTCTTGGGGATGGATAGAAGGGGCTCATGAAAGAAAAAATGAAGGTCGGTATTCTTTCAGGTATTCTTTCATCTGATTTTATCGTATTCATCAGATACACCAAACAAGTGTTACCGGGGGTAATTGTGGGTATTTAAGGGATCGCAGATCTTTTTCGCCAAAACTGAAACACCGGTGTCACTGATCACTGAAATAGAACAATAACAATACATATAGGCATGGTTCATTTTCTACAGATTTTTCCTTACTTCAGATTCAGGAATCTTTCCATAAAGTAAAGTGAATGTATGAATCTCCCCCCTCCCCCAATTGATCGCTACATTGATTTCCAATTATTCATTGGAGCCAAATCAAATACAAAATAAAAGAAATTAGGTCCAAAGAAAATAATCTGTTCCGTATTGAATTTTCTTGTTTGTTAATAAGATCCAGATGACAAGGGTCTTGAAATTGATACCTTCCTTTCCTTTGCGGATTAACTCATATCGACACGAATTCCATGGGGATCATGAATCATATCCAAAGCCAATTTAAAAGGATCTTCTTATGGGATGCTATCCTGTCTTGTATAAGTACAAAGCAAAATGGGTTCATATCAATTCGTTGTTACTATTTTGTTTGATTTTGTCCCACCCCAGTCTCAGGAGCTTTAATTCCATCGCTGGAATTAATACCAAGAACCCCCCCGTTTTTTAGGATTCAGGATCCACATAGAATTAGTCATTTTGTCTACCCTATCTTTATTTATATTTACTTTAGGGAAGGTCGAGACTTCTCTTTTATTTCGCATTTCGACTCAGAATGCATCATGTGAGAATCCAAATATCATAGATATGGGACATAAAGTTTATCCAAATGACTAACTAACCTTCAATATGAATATGGGCGAGGGGGCGAACATACGCTGAATGGCCCACCCAGTTTTTTTTTTTGAATTTCACTTTGATCTTTGTTCCCATCCTACCTATATCAAAAAAGATATTTATTTCCATCCACATGTCATTGATACTCGATCCGTTTGTTTGTGAGAAACAAAATCGAAAGGGAAGATATGATTCTATAGAAGAATCATTAGAAATCACAAAGAAAGATTGGATCACATTGTATCCAACATTACACCCTTAAACAGAAGATTCTTAAAAAGAACAATCTTTGTTATGATAGAATTGGTCTGGGACGGAAGGATTCGAACCTCCGAGTAACGGGACCAAAACCCGTTGCCTTACCACTTGGCCACGCCCCATTTTTATTTCTATTCGACACCGATAAACACTAATATCGGTATTGGTTGTTCGTCAATTCCAGCCCCAATATCTATTGAATTGGTTGTTGCTATGATTTTACACATGTAGATGTAGAATCAAAATGAATTTATTGATCATTACATATAATTCAATTAAGATATTGTATGTAAGGTATGATTCCTTCTATTCTCATTTGAGAATGGAAGGATTTTTGATTGAGGGAGTTCAAAGAAAAAGAAATATTTTGCGGCCTACTTTCCCTTCTTTCTTCATTTTCCCCTTATATCAATAACCCAATAATAATGAAATTTTCTCCAAGAACAAAATGTTTGTTATGCTTAATATCTTTAGTTTGATCTGTCTTAATTCTGCCCTTCATTCGAGTAGCTTTTTCTTCGCCAAATTGCCCGAAGCTTATGCTTTTTTCAATCCAATCGTAGATGTTATGCCAGTCATACCTGTGCTCTTTTTTCTCTTAGCCCTTGTTTGGCAAGCTGCTGTAAGTTTTCGATGAGATCTTTAATACTGTCTTAGAAACATTCATGATTTATTCGATAAAAAAAAATTCTATTCTTAAGAATTGATAAGATCAGATAATGAACCCTCGACTCAAACATGGAAATTCTTTTGGATAACGGAGATGAATCGGAATCACCTCATTTCTTCATTCCTTCTGGGGGTCGAAGACCCTATGTATGGTCCCTACAATACCTAATTGTAGGTATGAGAGATCATTTTGTTAACGAAAGAATCAGAATCTTATTACAAATTCATTCCTGCAAATTCCTTATGTTTTCTAGAAACCGCTTCTTTTCTTGGTGTCAAAACGGAATATGTGGTACAAAAATGGAGAATCTATTCCCCTATTTCCCCCAAAATGATCTTGGAGATTGTGTAATGCTTACTCTCAAACTCTTCGTTTACACAGTAGTGATATTCTTTGTTTCTCTCTTCATCTTCGGATTCCTATCTAATGATCCAGGACGTAATCCTGGACGTGATGAATAAAAAAATCAGGGGTTTTTCCTTGCTCGATTTCTGAATTTTCTTAGGATTTTCTTTCTCCATTCCATACATTTAACTATGAGAAAGGGGGTTAGAGATTTTTTCGAATTCGAAAGGGAAATATCAAGTGATCAGAAGAAACGGAGAGAGGGGGATTCGAACCCTCGGTACAAATAATTCGTACAACGGATTAGCAATCCGCCGCTTTAGTCCACTCAGCCATCTCTCCCAATTTTAAAAGGATAATTCATATGTGATGCGTGAAATAAAGGTTGATAAAAGTTTTTCCTTATCTTTCTTTATTCTATAAATATAGACGAATTTGATCAATCATCAATTCCCTTTAGATAATGATTCGAAACAGATATCTCCAATAGAAAGAGTCCCTCTTTGATTTCGTCCGAAAAGTTCTTTCTTTTATTCCCTCGGCCTGGCCAGTACCTAGCCAGGCCATTCCTTGTTCCAATGAATCATAGATCAAATGATTTATTTGATTTGAAAACGAAAATGCTTGTTATTGAAGCAGCAACAAGGCTATTTCCATTCCTATGATAGGAGTGTCATTTCTTATTATGTTTTTCCTTTTCTCGATTTACTTAAATGGAATAAAAAAAACATATTTTTTTCTATTATAATAGAACTCATATATTTCTTCAAAGAACATGTTTGAACCTGAACCCTTGAGTCCACAACCAAAACAATAGGATTTTTCACTCGATCCAATCGACCCGAATTCA